ACAGATAATTAGCCGTGTCGTTTTTTTTATACCGACGTTACTTTATTTTTGTTAGTGACATCTATAATGTAATAGTTGATGAATTCAAAATATTCAATTGAACTTATTCTTTGAATTGCGATTTTTGCTTATTTTATTTCTAAATGGAAACTTAGGTAAATGCTTTAGACACATATGTATAAAAAGAACATATTTTAGTTAGCTCCTTCATGCCTACTCTAACTAGTTATTTCGGTTTTTTACTAGCGGCTTTAACTATAACCTCCGCTCTATTTATAGGTCTAAACAAGATACGACTTATTTGAAATTAATTGAATGAACAACTCAAGGAATGTTTCTGTGGGATTCCGCCCATGTTTCTAGTTCTTTACTGCAGCAATTGATAATTTTTGGTTATTGAGATTCATGGGCAATTCAGATTAATATTTATGGATAGATATTACCTTTCTTTTTTTTTTTTTTTTTTCAAACAAATTGAAATGATTGAAGTTTTTCTATTTGGAATTGTCTTAGGCCTAATTCCTATTACTTTGGCTGGATTATTTGTAACTGCATATTTACAATACAGACGTGGTGATCAGTTGGATCTTTGATTAATTAACAAATTTTTTTTTGATTGACCTCCTGTGGATTAAAGAAAGGAGGAGGTCAATTTTAGATTCGATTACTGTTCATTTATTTCAGTCTAATTCAATTTGACTTAACAAGAATGGAATCACGCTCTGTAGGATTTGAACCTACGACATCGGGTTTTGGAGACCCACGTTCTACCGAACTGAACTAAGAGCGCTTTCTTATCAAAATAGATAAGACTGGAAAGAAAGGGTTTTTTTATAACTGAAAACTCTATCTACATCTTGCATGCATACATTATTTATCATATAGAGTATAATAAATAAAATGAGAGATTAGGCATGTCCAATTTGAATCAAAATTTCAATTAATTCCTCCTTACTTCTCAAAGTAAAAGTAATTAGGTAGGGATGACAGGATTTGAACCCGTGACATTTTGTACCCAAAACAAACGCGCTACCAAGCTGCGCTACATCCCTTTCAATTCAATTGGTTTTTATAGTGTAATTGTAAAACATCCTTGTCTTGTTTTCCACATTCTTATTTCTCATATAAATTCATAATTAAACTTGCACTGCTATTTCCTCTTCTTTTTGGTCTTTTATCATATAAGGGTATAATAAAAAGGATTTGTATATTTATGTATATGAAAAACCTGTTGTAAACTAAAAAAAAAAGACTTTTCGTTTCGGGAATGCTCAGTTCAATAGGAAGGGGCATGTTACTCTTTTTCTTAAAAAAAATATCTTATCGACTCGAAGTAAAAAAGTAAAAGTACGTAGATTTTTTTTTAGGGATTTCGTGTACAAATACAAGTAGTCTTTGACTCTATACATAGGATTATAGATTAGATATGTATTACTTTTATTTTATATATTAAAGAAATGAAAAAGGAGGATTTTCAATGCGCGATTTCAAAACATATCTTTCCGTGGCACCGGTACTAAGTACTTTATGGTTTGGGTCTTTAGCCGGTCTATTAATAGAAATCAATCGTTTTTTCCCAGATGCGTTGACATTCCCCTTTTTTTGATTCTAGTTATTGAGACGGGTAAGGGGTTAACGAAGATTAGAGCTAGAATCAACTATCTGTGACTAATCCCTCCCCTCTTTTTATTTAAAAAAAAAACTAAATAGGATTAGTTGAGTAAAGAAGAAAGTGGATTCAACCTTATCAAAACTTAGGCTCTCAGGCTCGAATGGAAACGAAAATGTGGGTCTAGGATAAGCGTATTATCCAAGATACTTAAAATGAAATTACTGTGATTAGAAATTCGAGTTAGCAACTTCTATATTTTGCAACTTTTCTATTTTTCTTGAAGAAAGGAAAAGAAAAAAATAGAAAAGTTGCTTGAATTAAATATACAAAGGAGGTTCATGGCTAAGGGTAAAGATGTTCGAGTAAAAGTGATTTTGGAATGTACTGGTTGTGTTCGAAAGAGTGTTAATAAGGGATCAAGGGGCGTTTCCAGATATATTACTCAAAAGAATCGACACAATACGCCTAGTCGGTTGGAATTGCGAAAATTCTGTCCCTATTGTTACAAACATACAATTCATGGAGAGATAAAGAAATAGATCGAGCCGAACGTCTATCTATTATCCTTTCAAGTAAGGGGACAAAACATTTTTCATCTATATCATTTACTTTTTTTTTTTTTAAATAGAAAACTAATATATTTCTTATTTCTATAGTAAATATTTCATATTATTATATTATATATATATACTATATATTATAGAAAAAAATTATAGAAAAAAATAGAAATAAACAAATCAGATCCTATTTTGGCTGGACCTAAAAAATTAGAATTAAGAAATAGGATTTTCGGTATGTATAAAGAATAAACTAAACAAACTATGGATAAATCCAAGCGACCCTTTATTAAATCCAAGCGAGCTTTTCGTAGGCGTTTGCCCCCGATCCAATCGGGGGATCGAATAGATTATAGAAACATGAGTTTAATTAGTCGATTTATTAGTGAACAAGGAAAAATTTTATCTAGGCGAGTGAATAGATTGACCTTGAAACAACAACGATTAATTACTATTGCTATAAAACAAGCTCGTATTTTATCTTTGTTACCTTTTCTTAATAATGAGAAACAATTTGAAAGAACCGAGTCGACTACTAGAACTGCTAGTTTTAGAACCAAAAATAAATAAAATAATAGACTTATTCTTTTTCGTTCTATTTATTTAATTAATAATTGAATCAAAATTGGAATCTGAACTCAAGCACGGATTGCAGTTTTGTTCTAAAAAAATTGTCGAATCTAGATTTGATTGTCACGGCGTAAGATAATATAAAAATTGGGAATTTTTTTTTGAATGGATTTGTTGATTTTTTTTTATTTATCATATTTTATTAGACTAATTTCTACTCTATACTCCCGGAGAATAAACTCCGGGGAACTTCATTTAAATCGTTTCGAGGTATTCTTCTTTCCAATCTTCTTTTTTTAAGATCTCATTAAAAATCATATAAATACAATTCCTATTTAATATAGCTATTTGTGCAAGTATTTTACGATTAAGAAGCAACTTTCTCTTGTACAGATCGTGTATAAATTTACTATAATTATAGTATACCCCTCTTTCACGAATTACTGCGTTTATTCGAGTGATCCACAAACGGCGAAAATCTCTCTTTTGCCTGTCTCTATCCCGATGAGCCGAAACCAAAGCTCTTATTTTCTGTTGAGCAATGGTTCGAGTAAGTCTTGAATGAGCCCCGCGAAAGCTTGATACAAATAAACGAATTTTTCTTCTGCGTCTTCGAGCTATATATCCCCGTTTAACTCTAGTCATTGAATAATTGAAACTTTGATGAATAACTAAATCGATTTTATTTCTTTAAGTTATTCTTTTCGCCTTCTGGTCTATTAATAACAAAACGGATTTTTCCAATGTATAAAATAAAAATTCCAATGGCTTTTGCTACTATAACCTTCCCAACCACTATTTTTGTTATTTTTCTTTTTTTCGACATTTCGTCTTGAAACGAGACAAAAAAATTTATTAATGTATCAAAAAAGTAAATAAAAAAATGTGAATTCAAGTTAAATATAGATGATTAAAGAAATAGTGGATTCCTTCGTTTCTATGGTTACTTTTAAAACGGTGAGGTCCTCTCTATACACCGGAGCCCCTTTCCTTCATTTCCGGAATCTTATTGATAACTTGTACAGTTCAAACCTTTTGGCTCTACCCATGAATTATCCAGTAATAGGTCTTTCACAACGAGATCCACCTATACAGTAACGGTATTTAATTTTGAAGGTTTGCTGGATAGCTGACCCTGTTAGTCCGTTCTTGCAAGAATCGGAGCCGAATTTTTTTGCTTTTAAAATAAGATTCCCTGCTAAATGGATAACGTTCGTTACCAATGGGAAATTTTTTCTTATCTTAAACCCGATTTATACCAATAGAAACCATAAATTTCATACCCAATAGATGAATTTATTATTTTTTTTTTTCATTTTAGATAGTGACTGGAGTTTTATACCATTCACCAGTTATTGATTATTGATACTGGAAAAATTCTTTCCTTTCATTTGCTTTTTTTTGTTCCAGCTCATAATCTGAACGAGTCACACATACACCCTAGTACATGTTCCTCGACGTTGAGGGCATCCCCGAAGAGCGGGGGATTTCGTGACATTTCTGATTGGCTGTCTTGTGTTTCTAATAAGTTGTTTAATAGTTGGCATGCTGAATCATATACATAATGGGCTGGTTTAGATCAATCCTAACCGAATTTTTTTTATAGTTAATGGAATATTAAACACAGAATGGTAAACCGAGTAACAAGAAAAAATTTCAAATGTTTAAAACTATTTTTATTCCTTTTATTCGACCGCTACAAGATCAACAATTCCATGAGCTTGGGCTTCTGTTGCTGACATAAAAACATCCCTTTCCATATCTTCGGATACAACCCATAAGGGTTTGCCCGTTCTTTGTACATAAACCCTTGTGAGGGTTTCACGCAATTTCAAAAGTTCTTCCGCTTCCAGGATAAATTCTCCCGTTTGGGCCTCATAAAAAGAGCTCGCGGGTTGATGAATCATTACCCTGATGATATATACCATAAAAAAGTTCTTCTATCTCGCGTAATGTGATGAATAGAAAAAATATGGAATTAAGAATAAAAAAGATAGAATTGAACAACCGTACGGGCATTTTTTTCGCATTGCATACGGCTATAGAATGGAATTTACTTTCATTTTCCGTTGAACAAAGAGAAAATCTAGAATTGATTAGATCCAGATCAGTAAATTATCCAATTACCACCCTTCTTTTCGTAGGAGCTAAAAATACTATGATGGCTCCGTTGCTTTATATATTTATTTCATCTGTAGTTAAGCAATCCCAAAGTTTCTTTTTGATTCGAAAAATAAGAAAGAAAATTTTTTTGTACTCTTTCAAACATAAATAGAGTCTTTTTTTATGAAAAAAAAGTTTGTGACGCTGAAATGGACTCCTGATATAAAATAAAGAAATCGGGAATACTCTTCATCTCATACTCCTCTTTCGATACATAATTGAAGGTTTTGAAAATAAAATAGAGAAAAATATCTCATATCGAATTCAAAGTGCCATGCTATTATTACTTAAATATTAATATTTGATATGGTGAAGGCATAGTTTTATTTTTTCTTTCAAATAAAAAACTCATTGGCGCCAAGCGTGAGGGAATGCTAAACGTTTAGTAATTTCTCCTCCGACCAGGATAAAAGATCCCATTGAAGCAGCTAACCCCATGCATATTGTATGTACATCTGGTCGCACAAATTGCATGGTATCATAAATAGCTACTCCGGGTATTACCCATCCGCCAGGAGAATTTATAAACAAATATAAATCCTTGGTATCATCTTCGATACTGAGATATACCATAAGACCAATAAGTTGATTCGAGATCTCGCTATCGACTTCTTGGCCTAAAAAAAGTAATCTTTCTCGATAAAGTCGGTTGATTCGGGTAAAATTCTATCCCTTAGGAACCGTACATGCACCTTTTGATGCATACGGTTCAAACAAAATTGTGAAAAAAAATCAATGTGTAGATTCTACATCCTTTTTTTTTTCATAGAGATTTTTCCAACTTATGATGAATAATCAAGAATCTCCTTTTCGATTTTTCAAAAAAGATTACTTTTTCGCAATTCCCTAATTACCCATATAATATATAATATAAAAAAATTTCTATAATTAAAATAGAATAAAATTCTACTAAAAAAAAAAAAAAGAATTTACTAAACTTATTGAACTTACTTTTCATTGATGTATCATATCATCGAGATTCAACTCAAATCACGATGTCATTTTCTTGTTCTTGAATGGGTCTCTTGAAATTTTTAGGTTTATGCTCTACTCCGGGTAACGATCTGCCCGATTTCGATTTGCCCATATAGAACAAATGTTTCCAATACCGCTTGTTTTTTTTTTGTTAAAATTCCCCTTTTTTATTTACTTCATATCTTTTCTTTCGTCAATTTCCATATTCAACAGATTAATTACTTTCATTCAAATCATTAAAGTTGAGAGCGCTATTTTTAATTTCAAATCGAAAAAATTTCGAGTTAAAGTAAATAACCTATATAATACAAGCAGTAATTTTTAATATATTCCCGATTGGGATTGGGGTTTTTATAAACGGAGCCTGGATACTTCATTTTATTGGTCCAACCGAGCCAACCATAAATTATTCTAAGTGAGAATATTAACCTGAATCCCCCTAAAACTAAAAAACGGATCGAATTGCATTTCACGCTCCAAATTTTGGATGATTTAATCAATCTTTCTTGGGCGAAATGGAGGATATCTCAATCGGGAGAGATAATGGGGAAATCCCATATGACCCAATATATCTGACAAGTCGCACTATACGTCAACCCAAGATGCATCTTCCTCTCCAGGACTTCGAAAGGGAACTTTTGGAACACCAATAGGCATTAAATGAAAGAAAAAATAATTAAGTACTCTATTTCACTTTGATGTGGAAACGTAATAATTAAGGTTATTGTTTTTATAATATCACCCATTATTCTATTTTCTGCATAGATTAGAAAGGTTTAGTTTAAGAAAAAATTCTTACCAATATAGCCTTCCAATAATGAACAAGTATGAAAGCATTTACTGATAGAAGATGGTATCAACTCCCCATTGCGTATTGCTACTTATCGGGTATAGAATAGATTTGTTTCTCTTTGTTCCTACAAACATAATTGTTCTATTATTACCAACCGAATAGAAGAAACATTAACCCTTGTTGCTAGATAATCGATTGAACAAAAGGGATCCATTGCATAGTTATAGTCTTTTCCAATGCAATAAAGTTACATAGTGTCATTTTTCTTTGATATAAGGGGTATTTCCATGGGTTTGCCTTGGTATCGTGTTCATACCGTCGTATTGAATGATCCTGGTCGGTTGATTTCTGTCCATATCATGCATACAGCTCTGGTTGCTGGTTGGGCTGGTTCGATGGCTCTATATGAATTAGCAGTTTTTGATCCCTCTGACCCCGTTCTTGATCCAATGTGGAGACAGGGTATGTTCGTTATACCTTTCATGACCCGTTTAGGAATAACCAATTCATGGGGCGGTTGGAGTATTACAGGGGGGACTATAACGGATCCCGGCATTTGGAGTTACGAAGGTGTGGCTGGCGCGCATATTGTGTTTTCTGGCTTGTGCTTTTTGGCAGCTATTTGGCATTGGGTGTATTGGGATCTAGAAATATTTTGTGATGAACGTACAGGAAAACCTTCTTTGGATTTGCCTAAGATTTTTGGAATTCATTTATTTCTTTCGGGGGTGGCTTGTTTTGGTTTTGGTGCATTTCATGTAACAGGCTTGTACGGTCCCGGAATCTGGGTGTCCGACCCTTATGGACTAACTGGAAAAGTACAACCTGTA